AACAGGCATGAATACAGCATCGATAGGATAACAATTTCCGTCTTGAAAGGTATTTGGCGTTTTTATATTATATCCTCGACTCCTCTCGATTTGTAATCCAATAGACAAATCAATTGGTTCTGTTAGGCTAGCTATGTGCTGCGTATTATCAACGATTTCCACAGAAGGCGGCAAGAGGATGTCTTGAGCAGTTACATATCCCGGGCCTTTGACACAAATAAGCGCGTCACAAGTTCCATAAAGATTACTTCTCAATACAATATCTTTCAAATTCATTAAAATTTCATGTACCGATTCTTGAATACCCACTATGGTAGAATATTCGTGTGGGATTTTCTCAGATTTTGCGCGTGTAATACATGTGCCTTCTATTTCTCCAAGCAAAACTCTTCGCATCGCAATGCCTATTGTGTCGGCTTGACCTTTCATAAGTGGAGACAAAATAAAGCGCCCATAATAAAGACGCTTACTGTCTGCTCTTGATTCAACACACTTCCACTGCAGTGTCCGAGTAGATACTTTTACTTTCTCTCGAACCATAGTAATATTATTTGTCAGATCATTGAGTCATTTATTTCTCTTGAAATCTCTTCAATGTTTATTTCTACACCCGTCTTTTTTTAGGGGGTCTGCAACCATTGTGTGGCATAGGGGTTACATCCCGTACGAAATTTAAAAGGATACCGCTTCTACGAATAGCTCGTAATGCCGCATCTCTTCCGAGCCCAGGACCCTTTATCATGACTTCTGCTCGTTGCATACCTTGATCCGCTACTGCTCGAATAGCATTTCCTGCTGCGGTTTGAGCAGCAAAAGGCGTACCTCTTCTTGTACCCCTGAATCCACAAGTACCGGCCGAGGACCAAGAAATTACCCGACCCCGGACATCTGTAACAGTCACAATGGTGTTGTTGAAACTTGCTTGAACATGAATAACGCCCTTTGGTATTCGACGTCCACTTTTACGTGAACCGATCCGTCCCGGCCTACGTGAACCACTTCGTGGTGGAGATTTTGCCATATTTGATCATTTCATAAATATAAGTCAGAGATATATGGATATATCCATTTCATGTCAAAACCGATCTTTTATATTGATTTGTTCATCGGTTACTTTCTAAACTTTTCGAAAGATTATCCTTGTCTTTGTTTATGTCTCGGGTTGGAACAAATTACTATAATCCGTCCCCTCCTGCGGATCAGTCGACATTTTTCACAAATTTTACGAACTGAAGCCCTTATTTTCATAATTGTTATTCCTTAAATGAATTTCGAATCTACTTATTGGAAGTTGGAAGAAAATAAGTTTCTTGAAATTTTTGAACCGCGATTTGTATCCCCCTGAAAGGAATGTTGAAAAATCACCTAATCACTCAAATCCTTTTGTGTAGTCTATATATTATTATTATATCCTCCAGTTGAATCTGAATCATAACGACTTCCTTCAATTTTGCCTCTAGCCACCGGGAGTAGATGTAGAAAAACGGGTCGCATCCCTCCTGAAACATAATCTAGAATCTTACTTCGCTCTCTAAACTATCTAAAAGAACCCGGAGCATACCTTTGGTAAGTTATTCGGTAATTAAACCTCGAGGAATCCTCCCCTTTTTTTTTTCTCACAACATAAAAGTAAGCTCCAAATACAATTCGGATAGCAGAATAATTACCATATATAACACAAAATTTCTCCACCGATTCTTTCCAGTCGAGCCGCTCGGTCTGTCATTATACCCCGAGAAGTAGAGAGAATTACAATCCCCATCCCATCTAAAATTCTAGGAATTCGTCGATAGTTAAAATAGATTCGTAGACCGGGTCGACTGATTCGTTTTAAATTTAAAATGGGTCTATACGGCCCTTTCCTATTCCTTCGATGTCGTAGGGTTAAAACCAAAAACTCTTTTTTGTTTTTGTTTTCCACGAGTTTCCTTGCGTTTTCGATAAAACCCTCTCGCAAAAGGATTTTAACAACGTTTTCGGTGATGTTAGTAGATGCTATTCGAACCGTTCCCTTTCTATTCATGTCAGCATTTCGTATAGAAGTTATTATGTCAGCAATAGTGTCCTTGCCCATGATAAACTGAAAATTTTGTTGCTTCCAAATTTGGATATAATCAACATGTTCTTTTTTTTATGAAAATTATTAAAAGTATATGCGTGAGACATACTCTACTAAATTTTGATTTATCTATTTTATTTTCTTTCATACTATCACTATATCGCGGTCCCCTCTTATAATACTTCAGGTGCTAATGAAACTATTTTAGTAAAATTCAACTGTCTCAATTCCCGGGCGATCGCACCAAAAACTCGAGTTCCCTTTGGATTTCCTTCGTGATCAATGACAACTGCAGCATTGTCATCGTACCGTATTATCATACCGTTATCACGTCTGAGTTCTTTACAAGTACGTACAATTACAGCTCTGATCACTTCTGATCTTTCTAGAGGCGTATTGGGTACTGCTTCCTTGATCACAGCAACAATAACGTCACCAATATGAGCATATCTACGATTACTGGCTCCTATGATTCGAATACACATCAATTCTCGGGCACCGCTATTGTCTGCTACATTCAAATGGGTTTGAGGTTGAATCATATCGTTTTTTGAGTCCGTTTTTTTAATGTTTAATTTAAAGTAAAGCACTGAAAGGACGAAGTAAAAAAAAAAAGAAAAAAAAAAAAAGGGAAGACCCGCATTTTTTATACCCAAGATTTATTTCCTTTGTTTCGACATTCCTATCCCGAAATAATGAATTGAGTTCTTATAGGCATTTTGGACGCCGCTATTGAAATAGCCTTTCGAGCTATATTTTCAGCTACTCCACTCATTTCATAAAGTATTCTACCCGGTTTAACGACGGCTACCCAATATTCGGGGGATCCTTTACCGGACCCCATACGGGTTTCCGTGGGTCTTAGTGTAACTGGTTTGTCTGGAAAGATACGTACCCATATTTTTCCACCGCGCCGTACATTTCGTGTCATTGCGCGGCGCCCCGCTTCGATTTGTCTAGATGTGATCCAAGCGGGTTCAAGTGCTTGAAGAGCATATCTGCCGAAACAAATATGATTACCTCGATAAGATATCCCTTTCATTCTTCCTCTATGTTGTTTACGGAATCTTGTTCTTTTGGGGTTATAATTGATGGTTCTTTCTCAATGCCATCTCTACTACAGAACTGGACATGAGAGTTTCTTCTCATCCAGCTCCTCGCGAATGAAAGGACTAAAAACGATTTTCTCAAGATATAGGGGAATTTAATGAATAATATACTGAAGCATAGGATTTTTTGAAAGTTCATCTAATTAATCTATTCGAAATTTGTATATCATGTTTAGATATAGAATTGAAACATTTATGTTCTATTTATAGATAATCTCAATGTCTTTTTTTTTTTTTTATCGTTATAACAAATCTTTATTTTGTTTTGCCCTTTACCATATCGGATCGATCAAAATGAATCAATCCAATAAAATCAAAAAATAAACCTTTCGCGGGCGAATATTTACTCTTTCAATATCTATTTCAGTTGTAGGGTTAGTTCATGACCTCTACGAATAAAAGAATAGTTTAGTTCCTGGGTTCGTTTCGCCATCCCACCCAATAAATCATTAAGATTCTATTGGAAATAAATCATTAAGATTCATTTCCAATAGAATCTTCTTTTTCTTTATTCACGGGTTCCGTCGTTCCCATTGCTTCTCGATTAATGGTTAGGTCTGAATTCTCCAACGGAGCCCTTAATGAAATATGAAATTTTTTCTTAAGTCAATTTTCTCAGTTTTTATTGGCTCGGGGCTCTTGATTTTTTTTGTTCTATGAGCGGATTCATCTAGTTAGGGATGAATCATTATTGATGCTATATTACACTGTTTTTTATGAGATGACTTACAGACCTTACATATTGGAATCTTATATCATTGATATTTTCTTTCTCTCTTTCTCTCATCCTTCCATTTATCCGCATGCTTTTCGATTTTCTTTCACAACTTCGAACTTCACAACCTACAATCAGATTGGGTTTTTATGTTATGCAAATTTCAGTTGCTACAACGATATGACCACTATATTATATCTTGACTGGTTCTTTGGATTCAGATAATACGAAGCAATGAGTTGGTTATTAGTGCTATAGTTATTAGTTCATACTACAGGACGGTCCATTTTTTGGAATCCTAGCCCTAAAAAAAACCAACGAGTCGCACACTAAGCATAGCAATTATATAAAAAAAAAAAAAAAAAAATCAATCGAATTTTTATTCAACCCTATAGAATTGCGGAATTTCTCATTTTTGTTTTGATTGAAGATAAAAAGAGCTCGTTCTTTGTTCTTTGTTTGGTTTATTTCCATTAATGGGGGGGCTCTAAAGACCCGTAAACTCTTATTTTTTTTCGTCTACAAATATCCAAATTTTGATTCCCAATACCCCGTATATAGTTCGAACCGTATAGGAACAATAATCAATTTTAGCTCCAATGGTTTGTAGAGGAACTCTACCTTCTCTGATCCATTCGGCGCGCGCAATTTCTTTTCCGTCAAGACGCCCTGCAATTTGTACTTGAATTCCTTTTGTATCGGCCTGCTCCGTTAATTCAATAGCTTTTTTCATTGCTTTTCGAAAAGAAACTCGATTTTTTAATTGTCCGGCTATAAATTCGGCAAGAATATTGGGGTGTCCATAAGGATTTGTAATTCGTGTAATAGCAATGTTTATTTTTCGATTCACACAATTAAGTTCTTTTTGTACATTCATCTGTAATTCTTCAATTCTTCGCGGTCTATTTTCTAGTAATAATTTTGGGAACCCTATATAGATTATAACTTGAATTAGATCAATTCTTTTTTGAATCTCTATCCGTGCAATTCCCTCAACACCGGAAGATATTCTGCTATTTTTTTTTATATAATTCTTAATAAAGTTTCGTATTTTTTGATCTTCTTGTAGACCCTCGCAATAGTTTTTTGGTTTTGCAAACCAAAGAGAATGATGACT